AATAACTTCTTGGATGTCTTCGATGTCGATGTCTTCGATGTTTTGACTAACATTTGCTTTTCCTTTAGTTGCTTTTCCTTTAGTTGCTTTTCCTTTAGTTGCGTTTCCTTGACTAACATTTGCTTTTCCTTTAGTTGCTTTTCCTTGACTAACATTTGCTTTTCCTTTAGTTGCTTTTCCTTGACTAACATTTGCTTTTCCTTTAGTTGCGTTTCCTTGACTAACATTTGCTTTTCCTTGACTAACTTCTTCTTCTTCTTCTTCTTCTTCTTCTTCTTTTCCTTTGAAATTTAAAAGAAGTAACTTCATAGGTCTAAGCCACGGGTCCATTTGATATGTCCTCTTACGTAGCAGAAATTCTGGGAAGAACCAATCTTCCTGATTCGAATCTTCCTCATTCGAATTCGCTCTGGGTGCCTTTAAGATTTCTTCATTCATTCCCATCCAATTAAAAAAGCTTTTTTTGTCTTCTTTGATTTCTGGATTTTCTTTGAGTTCTGGATCTTCTTTGAGTTCTGGATCCTTTTCGATTTCTGGATCCAAGAGCATTTTTGGAACGATATCATAAATAATACCTCTATTCTCATTCTCAATTATTTCAGAATTCTCATTCTCAATTATTTCAGAATTCTCATTCTCAATTATTTTAGAATTCTTAGTCTCAATCTTAGTATTTGTATTATGGTTAGGGTCGATCTTTTTCCCAGCCTCCAAATTGACTAGATATTTTTCGAAAAACATCCAATCAAAGTCCATATATTTTCTGTCAGTTTTTTTCTTTCGCATTTTTTTCAGAGACATATAAACCTTGTCTAGATAATTGTCTAGAGAATTCTTGTCTAGATAAACCTTGTCTAGAAAATCCTTGTAATAATCCTTTTCTATATAAAACTGGTCTAGAGCATCCTTGAAATAAACCTTGTCTAGAAAACTCTTGTCTAGATAATCCTTGTTATAATCCTTGTCTACATAAGTATTGTCTAGATAATTGTGTAGATAAGTATTGTCTCGATAAACCTTGTCTAGAAACTTCTTGTCTAGTATACAATCCTTGAAATAAGTCTTGAAAACAATCTCCTCTGGTATATCAAATAAGTCGATCTCTTGGCTCTTATTTACTTGTAATGGCAATTTAGAAATAGAGGAGTCCTTCTTAGTTTCAGAAGAAATGTATTTATATGCTAAAAGATCATATTTATAGTTTTTCTTAAACTTAGTTTTTTGATTTCTTACTAATGAATATACTTCAGAATCATCTTGTTTTTTGGAATGAAGTAATGGGTCTTTTTCATATGAATCTCCTTTATTTAAATCGTTATTTTGAGGCGTATGGCGTCGGTTGACTTTATTTCGCCAGGTTTGTGCGCCTACTCGCTCCCAATGAACCTTAGATAAATTGTATTGAGACTGACCTCTTAACCAGTTTTTCCATGGATTCGTTCCAAAATTTCGAAGTTTCTTATGCTTTAATTCGGAATGAAATATTCCCTGTCTTTCAAAAGAATCCTTTATTGCAGTCTTAAGAAAAAAAGACGTTCCGCGATATTGAAGAACAGATCTTAACTTATCACTAACTAGGGTTTGTGATAATTTGTAAAATACATATGCTTGTGACAGGGAAGATAAATTTGGCAAGGAAGCAAATTTCGGAACAATCTGTGACTTCTGCTTATTTATATTTTTTATAGTCGAACTAAAGGTAATTCTTTTTTGATTTGTTTCAGTATTGGAAATGTCTTTCTCAAAAAATTTTTTTGTTAAATTGATTCTAGAAATCTTAATGATACATAGAAAGATATCTAGGTATATTTTGTATATTTTTTCAATGAAAATTTTTTGAAAATAATTCCATTTACTTATTAATCGAACAGTTCTTCTTTTTACAATTTTCCAAATATTTTTTGGCGATTCTACATTATTATTTTTCTTTTTGTTGTTAGGACTATTATTTAGTCCTGGAGTTACTTTTTTTTTTTCTTTTGTAATTCTTTCTATTTGATTTTTGATTGTGCTTGTTCTATTAATCAGATTTTGTATTTTTTCTTCTGAATTTGTAGAAGCTGTAGATCGAATTTGACTAAATGATTCATGAATTATCTCATTGCTGATTATAGAATCTTTTTCTTTTTGAGTTTCACTCGATTCATCTACTCCTATCCCTTTCAATCTTGTATTTTTTTTTATTAGTTTCAAAATTGTGCTTTTTAGAACTAGAACCCTTTCTTTAAGCCGTTTTATGCTTTCTTTAAGCCGTTTTATGCTTTCTTTTGGGTTTCCTAGAACTCTAACAAAATTTTTCTTTATTTTTTGGTTGAAAACGCTTCTTATAAGTCGAAAGTCGCTCCCTTCCAATTTTTCTGCTGCTAATCTTTGACTTTTTTTGCCTAGTTCCTTAAAAATGGGCCCCAAAAAAATGGAAAAGGAACGGTTGGGTCGGGCACTACCCCAAGGATAGTCAGCTAGTCCCCAGAAAGACCTTATAAAAGCATAATCGTTGGTTATCCTTTGTCTATCATCCGCTGTGTGCCAAGGTTTCAACTCTAAAGGCCATAAAACTTTGACCTGAAGACCGTATTCCCACCACTCCTCCGGAAAGTTGCTGATGGATATGACGCCTATAGCAAAACCGTCATCGTTGCATAAAAGATGAGTCTCGTTTTCCCAGTCCTTTCTATCCTCAGCCCACTCGGGCTGCTGCAAAAATAAGATACGACCAATATTTTTAGCTATTATCGCTAAAGGCAATGCAATATATCTTCTAAAATAGGAGTTTAAAATTAATATGATACCTCTTACTCCTAGCCCATAATAAAGCTCATTCCATGCATCTATTCCATCCATCCGGAACAGCTCTTCGTCGGGGTCTAGTTCGAGTTTCTCTTTTTTGATTCTTTTCAATTTTTTCCGTTCTTTCAATGCTTTGCTTTTTTTTTCGTCTATCTTCCTTTTTGTCTTCCTTTTTGTTTTTGTCTGTTCTTTCTTAGGTCCCTTAAGAGTGAAAAGGTCCCCTTTTTTGATTCCAAACCTATGCAGCAAATTTTTCATTTTCAAAACAAGGGGTTTCAATACCCTAAAAGAACTAGACAGTCTACTTTTTAAGAAGCCCAAAAAAAGAGGGGAATGCGGAAACATTTCAATCTGTCTTACAATAACTCCGTTTTTACGCCTTAGGACGCTCGCAACACCTTTGATGTTATCCTGATGCCAAAATTGCTTGCGCACCGCTCTCAAGGAGGTCCTCCACACGTTCTTATCCTCGGTTTTCCACTCGATATTGGTGATAAGGCTGCCAAGGTGAACATGAGCAAGGCTTTTCTCAAAGTCAATACTATAAGGGTCTCCCCCACTCTTGATCAAATCCTTCTTAACCTTCTCATTAATCTTTTTAGCAATCTCCGGATCAATCTTATTACTATCTTTAAAAATATTTTTGCTAATTAAATTTTGAATATCCTCATTCAAAATAATTTCATATTTGTATTGTGCTGATATAATATCAAAGCACTCATTATCTCCCCGCTTGGTCACAAAGGGTTCGCCCAGGTCGTATGCGACCTCGCGGAGTAATACGTATGACCAGCGAGGGACGCGTTGACCGATGTGCGCTCGTCCCACACTTTCTCCCACTTTATAAGTCCTTATTTGCTTTAGCTTTTTTAGTTTTCGCTCGTTCCAATCAATGCCTCCCCCCCCTTTTTCCCAAGGCTTAGAAAAAAATTTTGCCAAAGGATTATAATATAATTTTCCTTCTGCTCTTAGTTTTAGTGTTTTACTTTTTAGTATCGCGAACATTCTCTCTTCAAATTTTGGGGACTCGAAAATGACACCTGGCAAAAGGGTCTCATGAATTTGATTTAGAGCAAGGATTTGCTTAAGTTGAGATTCTGTAGGTTCATCGTCGATTCTTTCACGAGATTTTTTAGTTCCATCGTCGATTCTTTCACGAGATTTTTTAGTTCCATTTTTTTTTCTTCGACGAGATTGCATTGCATTCTGGACTTTTTCACGAGATTGCATTGCATTCTTTTTTCTTCGACGAGATTGCATTGCATTCTTTTTTCTTCGACGAGATTGCATTGCATTCTTTTTTCTTCCACTAGATTTACGAGATTTAATTACATTGTAGACTTTTTCACGAAATTCACCCAATTGAAGAAGTGCCCTTTCTTCGCTTAGACGTGCTTCTTCGCGTAGACGTGCTTCTTCGCGTAGACGTGCTTCTTCGCGTAGACGTGCTTCTTCTTCGCTTTTCTGCTGTTCTTTGCTTTTCGGTGCCTTTTCTTCGCTTTTCTCCTTTTCTTCGCTTTTCTCCTTTTCTTCGCTTTTCTCCTTTTCTTCGCTTTTCTCCTTTTCTTCGCTTTTCTCCTTTTCTTCGCTTTTCTCCTTTTCTTCGCTTTTCTCCTTTTCTTCGGGATCCTCGATTACTTTTCTAAACTTTTTGATTCTTCCACGAGAGGGCCCATTCAACAAAGGATCATACCTTTTTGGTAGGCAGAGGCAGGTTTCGTTCATTTTCTCAATACAAACCCGAGTCCTTTTGTCGAGTATATCTAGAAAAAGAAATCCCGTGTCTAGAGCCTCAATTCTCTTTATAAACTCGTTATTTAAGTTGTTTTGTCTTTGTTTGTTCTTATAAAGCCAATCTTTGTCTAGTTTATCAAAGGAGAGTCTTTCTACTGTGGACGAAGATATCATCCCTTTCGTCAGTTCCTTAAAACTAGAAAAACTAGGAAGATCTGTAAAAGATATTCTTTTTTTTCCATCACTTCGGCATGTATCAAAAAAATATTGTGAAGCTTCCTTTCTTACAGCCCCAAAAAAGTGTTGATTGCTTATGTATCGTACTGGACGAGTCCATTGAAACTGAAAAAAATCGGCCGCTAAAATGGCTTCCACCACTATGGGTGCTTTTTGATCTTTTTCTTCATCCAGATCCGCTCCCCAAGGCGTGGGAGGAATTTCTTCTTTGAATAGCACTTTTTTTCGTGCAATCTCCTCTT